TACTACAGAGATTGATAGAAATCTCTTATTATCTATCTATTTCTATGAAACAACTTGGTGTCTAAGGTGTTCTATTCCAGCAAATTGAGTTTGACCTGAACTCTCACCTGGAAAATGTTAGGACGTCTCTCCCTCTTGGAACAGGTTTAGATTACGACTACGTAGATTCGGTGAAAGCTTTATGTACATCCACTGATTGGATTGAGAAACCTACGGACATTACTAGTAAGACAACTGAATTGCAAGATTTTTTTTCCTTGTATGTCTAGAAGACTTTGACTTATCCTATCCGTGGAATAGGGAAAAACGGATACCCAATGTGCCATGGGTAAATATGATTTGCACCTTAAATAAAGAAATGGTTCAAAAGATTTTGAATAGTTTCTATTCAATCATGTGGAAAGCTGTATTCGATGAAAGTCGCACGTGCAGTTTGGAGGGAGATCCCCGACTAATCGGTGGATCCACCCTACAATATGGGGTGAAAAAGCCAAAATAGTAGCTTAAGATACAATTGAAATAAAAGAATTGATTCAAATCTGACAGATTTATATTTGTAAACTCGCGTTACATCGGAGCAGTGTAGTGAACAGAAAGAAAAATATCGAATCAGATCCAATTTATCGTAATCGATTAGTAAATATGCTAGTTGATCATATCCTGAAAAATGGCAAAAAATCACTGGCTTATCAGATCTTCCACCAGGCTATGAAGCGGATTAGGTAAAGGACAAATAAGAACCCACTGTCTATTCTGCGACAAGCAGTGCGCAAGGTAACTCCCGATGTAGTAACAGAAACCAAACGTGTAGGTGGATCAACTTATCGAGTCCCCGTTGAAGTAGTACCGGCAGAGGGAAAAGCTTCGGCTATCCGGTGGTCATTAATCGCGTGTCGAAAACGCTCAGGTCGAAGTATGGCTTTAAGATTGAGCGATGAATCAATGGATGCCGCAAGGAATTCCGGTAGTGCCATACGAAAGAAAGAGGAGACTCATAAAGTTGCGGAAGCGAACAAAGCTTTCGCTCATTTTCGTTAGTTTCAAATTCGTTCCAATCCACAAATTTCCCGTTGTGGATTGGAACCGGGGCACAACCTTTCTTTCGGGGAATCAAAGAATACTACGACTAAACGGTTGGGTGGGTCGTGAATGAACGACGAATACCGGGTGTCTAAGCTACAAGTGGGGATTGACAACCCCTCCCTTTCTAGCTCGTTAATTATTATACTCCTATTAAATCAAGCGTTTTTCGGGGGGGGCAATCCAGAGTTGTGAAGTGTCTCGCAAAAAGGCTTGACGCATTATCAGTTTTTCAGAGACTGAATCTGATTTATGCGCGCACCGGATACCGCATAGAGCAAAAATATAGAGCGAAAATCTAATTCTCCTTTTTCAAAAGGAAAGCCTTGCTGTAAAGCGATGAATAAAGATTGTTTTAGATATCGAGAAGAAGCCCCGATATCCAATAGATTTGGGAACTCATTGAATTTCGGTTGACACAGATAGGTTTCTGTGATATATTACAAGTTAACAGGCTTACTAGCCTGGGGAATCACTAATTATTTCTTGGAAACCAAAAATTATCATGACCGCAACTTTAGAACGACGCGAAAGCGCAAGCTTATGGGGTCGCTTCTGCGACTGGATCACCAGCACCGAAAACCGTCTTTACATCGGATGGTTCGGTGTCTTGATGATTCCTACCTTGCTAACCGCAACCTCTGTATTCATCATTGCTTTTGTCGCAGCTCCTCCTGTAGATATTGATGGTATTCGCGAACCTGTTTCTGGTTCTTTGTTATACGGTAACAACATTATCTCTGGTGCTATCATCCCTACTTCTGCAGCTATTGGGTTACATTTCTACCCAATCTGGGAAGCAGCTTCTGTCGATGAATGGCTTTACAATGGTGGCCCTTACGAACTTATCGTTCTTCACTTCCTACTTGGTGTAGCTTGCTACATGGGTCGCGAATGGGAACTAAGCTTCCGTTTAGGTATGCGTCCTTGGATTGCTGTTGCATACTCAGCTCCTGTCGCAGCTGCTGCCGCCGTTTTCTTGATCTACCCAATTGGTCAAGGAAGTTTCTCTGACGGTATGCCTCTAGGCATTTCTGGTACTTTCAACTTCATGATCGTCTTCCAGGCTGAGCACAATATCCTTATGCATCCCTTCCACATGTTGGGTGTAGCTGGCGTATTCGGCGGCTCTCTATTCAGTGCTATGCATGGTTCTTTGGTAACTTCTAGTTTGATCAGAGAAACAACTGAGAATGAGTCTGCTAATGCAGGTTATAAGTTCGGTCAAGAAGAAGAAACCTACAATATCGTAGCTGCTCATGGCTACTTTGGTCGTCTGATCTTCCAATATGCTAGCTTCAACAATTCTCGTTCTCTACACTTCTTTTTAGCTGCTTGGCCTGTAGTAGGTATCTGGTTTACCGCTTTAGGAATTAGCACCATGGCTTTCAACTTGAATGGTTTTAACTTCAACCAATCCGTGGTTGACAGCCAAGGTCGCGTTATAAACACCTGGGCTGATATCATAAACCGTGCTAACCTAGGTATGGAAGTCATGCATGAACGTAATGCTCATAACTTCCCTCTAGACTTGGCTTCCGTTGAAGCTCCTTCTATAAACGGATAATATCCGTCTGGTTATGCAGCACAAGTGGATACCAGATCTCTCACCTTCAGAGGGGGAGATTTGGTGTCCAATGAAGTAGAGGTTTGTGCGATAGAACGTATGGGAAAGAGGATAACAGCTTGTCACAATTTTATAATTCTAAGTATCTAACCTTGAATTTTGAAAAGCATTTGGAATATCCCTCTGGGATTTACTAGATTACTTCGTAATCTACTCCGATTTGCGGAATGATCGCAATCCATCACCCCTTTTGTAGAAAAGGATGTGAGAGTGTATTCCTCATTTCAAATATTTCCTATTGTCTTGTTATATACATACAGTTAATATGTATGTCTACCAATCGAAGAACCTATCTATCTTTCTTAACAGATAGATTTCGTTCCCGTCCGGCAGGCAGGGGGGGGGGCAGCTAAATCAACAAAGGGGGCGGACGTAGCCAAGTGGATCAAGGCAATGGATTGTGGATCCATCACGCGCGGGTTCAATCCCCGTCGTTCGCCCATCCAATTGGGTAATTCAATCCTATCGCTCTGCTATGGAACAAAGAAGACTGATTACGGTCGCTGGTTAAAATATGTGGGAGTCTCTTCGACAAGAACAGTTGAGAATTCCCGATCTAATTACAGTTTTGGATACGACTCTTCACAGAAATCACTATTTCCTTTGAGATCTCTCTCTCATCCCATCTTGAATTTACCGAAATTATTGGTATAATAAATGTGGGAAATAGAAAGTGTCTATCGCGTAGAATTAATGTGAAAAGAGAAAGAAAGGTAAAAAAGATGGCAAAAAAAAGAGCGGGAAGTCCATATTTTTCATCTGAAATCTCAGAGTTAGTAGGAGTCAGTCTGTTAGACCACTTCTTCAAATCATTGAAAAATCAACATCTCAAAGGATTTTTCATTAGTCCATCTTCCAACTATGAACCCTTTATCAGATTCTCTGACTTGTGATTTCTGAGTTCACTATTTTTACGCAATCTGCGTAATTCACTAAAAGGAGATAGCGGCATCAACTTGGAGATGCTGATGTTGTTAACAATACCAATATCTATGCATTGTCTGAGTGACAAAAGGTCGATCGGGAGAAGTTTTATAGTAGCGGAAATCATTAATGGGGGTGACGGAGTGATCAAGGAGCAGGCAGAGAATTCTGGTAACTTTTCCTGCAACTGCTTTCCCCGATTCGAAAGATCTTTATCTGTTGAAAAGAATGGAAAGAGGGAAGTACTTTTTTCCCACTACTTAAGTTTGAACGAAGATATTTCTGCAGGTTCAGCGAAAAAAGAGAAGCAAGTTTGTTATGATGCGATGACTCATCTAGTTTGCGGTAGATGGAAGGCATGCATAGTGAGGGATTCACTCCTTGCTATATCCAACAAGGATGAGACTGAGGGGATTCAAGTATTCTTTAGGTTTTGTGGGGATAAGTGTTTACAAAATTCAAGTGGGTTTTTCAAATTCTATAAATATTTATCAGTGTTTAAAAACAACCAAAGTAATTCTGATTCGTTATTCTTTTGGAAAAATCGCAACAAGCGAGATCTGAATCGATTACAAGCGACACAATTGGGAAACGACTCATTGGGTCCCGCAGTATTAAACTCCCATGACAGGCCATCACTTGAATCCGGATATTCAGCAGATCACCGGGGGGATACATCGGGGTTTCATTTTGAGCGAGAAGCTTTTTCCAACTTGTCTTCATTCACGTTTTGTGAAAAGATGATGCCGTTTCGTGGCTGCATATCCGGATTAGATTGTGACAGAAATGGAGAAGGATTTCCCATCCTACACACTTATTCAAAAAGGAAAAATGAAGTAATAAATCGACTCACCAAGTTTCTATCGATAATTGAGAGATCAAATCTGATTTTTAATGGAGCAATAGCTATTGACGTCAGTAATAGCGTTAAATCTGGGAAAGGGTTTCCGTTGAAAACGAGGGGTGACATATCGCTTACTGGAATATATGGCAAAAGACTTGGGCTAGCGGGTGGCAGACGCCTCAACCTCGATGAGATTATCCCAAACTATTTTCAAATACCTTTAGGTATACCTAGAAAAAGAAAGATAAGTAATCGAAGTGAAAATACTACTTTTTTAAACTAATTGAAAGAAAAAGGTCACATACATTCAATATATTCTTTAGTTAGATTGTATGGAAGAAATAGAATCATATCTCTCTACTCAACATACATGTTTCTTTTCTATGACTATTTCTGCGCATTATCTACTCAATATCTCTTCCAAATCAAATATAGATTAGCTGTCTGGACGAGGAGCGGGGAGTACGCCGATGTAACAAGAATTGCAACTGAAGAAATGGTGTTAAAATGGAAAGATAACGTAGAGCGCCTATTGAACGAATATAGTACCAATCAGATTGATAAGTGTAAAAATGTTCAGTCAAACGCGCATAGCTGGCTCAATACGATCGGGGATTCGTCTCTTTCCCCTGCCGGGAAAGTATTAAAATATGATTTGGATAAATCAATTTGCCGTGTATCAATAATAAGAAACAAATCCCTAAGTAATAGTAGTGTCAGTCTCGGTAATAAGAATCAACAGAACGAAAAAGATTCTCATCGATTTCTCAATGTTTTTTTTCTTTATAAAGTGATTGTTGCTAAGCCTACTTGCCAGAAAGCTTTGATATATACCATTGATTATTGCATTGAAAGATTGAATAAGTTCACTGATCTAACTGTCGGTCTCGAGGAATTCAACAAGATAGATCTCATGATCTATAATTCTTTAATCTATTTATTGCAGTATTCAAGTAACGAAAAGATGCTTTTGCTCAAAACAATTCTTGAAAGAGAGAAGAGTCTATTTCTTGAATCTAAGCTATTAGTGAGTGAGAAATCGGTAGGCTCTTCGACCGAGCTGGAACCTGCAGTGAATCCTACTTCTATCGGGTTGCCCCGCATCGAACCCATCCGAGCAGGATTTTCAAGCAATGCTCTTTCCATTACAGGGAAGCAATTCTGGAATCTGTTTCTGCATGATTTAAATCGGGGGGGGGGTTCAGCTAGAGATATTGGTGGAAATACTTCGAGATACATTTATGATCAGGTTAATAAACTAAACTCTCTAGACGACTCACCTGTACGGAACTGTGCCGGAAGCAACTTTATCCCGAAAATGAAAAGAAATCCTTTTATTGGGAAATGCAACAGTAGTTATCTCGACGTCTTAGAAAACTTCTATGCGGGCTCCGAAGATGAAGCTATCTCATCCAAGACCATATCATTTATTCATCCCCAACTGTCGGATTCGTTGTCATCCAATTTCTCGAAACAAGCAGCAGGGGAAGTTACTGGCCACGTACTTACACCAATTCAACTCCTTTTGTTTAATCTGCATAAATCGACAGCATTGGTAACTCATTCAGATGGACTTTCCTATTCTCTTTCGGATCTGAAGAGGTTACTGGCGAGTTTGAACTCATCTCCTCGTGAAACGATAGAGTCATTTTTCTATTTGTGCAGTAGCGATAGAGTGTCTTTGGAGGAGATGTCAAAAAACTCCGGTTTATGGTCAGATCGACGACCCCGATATCGCTCCAAGAATCTGGTATTGGATCGGGTCTATCAAAAGAATTTGTCTATTAGGTATTTTTGGGAACCGGAGGAAATGAAAACATCTTATTGGTCGCTAAGACTCCCATTATGCGACGATGGGATATCGAGATCTCTAGCAGAATCGATTGTAAAGGAGGTTGCGCACGAAGATACGGACTTCGCGGATCAATTTATCCGGAAAGAGGCTACTCGTTCATCCCATTTTATTAATTTCAATGAATTATTAAAAGATTTGACTAGATATAAGATCTCTTGGATCTTTTGGAAAAACAATATCGGTGAAAAATGGAGCTTATTCCTAGATTATATACCTTGGTTTTTTACCCCCACCTGGTGGAGATACTTCTACGATCTGATTAGAGAAACATATCCAGAAATAGTACTTAAATTAAGTTATGACTTAACTCATGATTTTAGTAGGATTTCTAAAGTAATTGCTGAGGATGTAATAGATGGCGCGAAAGCCTATTTACTCCAAAGAATGCAAAGCCTAGGATTGAGATTCGACAACGATTCTGTCAATACTCTAGTATCCGAGACAAGTCTTCTTATTCTCGAAGAAATCCCTGATAAAGCCGAGCTTTTACATTCGGGAGGATGGCCAATATCTCAATTTTCCAATAGGTCTATCTTCTATTACTTTATTCTTTCAGTATTCACCGTTATTGCATTATTCAAACACCCCTTGTCTGCTGTTTCGGGTTTCAATTCCTTTCATTTATGGAAACGTTTCAATACTATTGAATTTTTGACAGATCCAACGTGTCGATCCTATTTAAAAGAGGTAATGTATTCCCCTTCGACAAGCTACATGTCAACGAGAGATCTATTAATCTATTCTTTGAATAGATTGTTGAATTATATAAATAATATATTCTTTTTCGTCTTTGTTAAAAATGAACTTGATTCATGGATATTTCATAGAGATAGTTCCGATATCCTAGATGATAAGAAAGAACCACTGACTGAACATTTAGTGACGAAGAATAATCTTTATAGGTATGTGTTGAAATTGAATTCCAATTATGATCTATTGGGCAACAATATTTCTCACGAACCTTATATCCAAGAAAGATCTAATGTTTTAGCAAACTTACTTCAAGTATGGCAAAATGATCTATTGAGTCATAAGATCCGTAAGTTGGATCCTGCGGAGAAGTGGGCTTTTTTCGCACCCGAGAGAAATATTTTACTTTCAGCAACAACGAGACGGGTAGGCAGTCTACTAAATATGCCATGTCATGACATGCCTATCTCATATCAATCGGGATTATTCCCATCTAAAGGGATTTTACTAGTAGGACCCATAGAAACTGGCCGATCTTCCATTATTAGAGATTTAGCATTCGATTCCTACTCTCCAGTGGTGAAACTACCAATGAAAAAGATGATATACAACGAAGCCTTTTATAATAATCCACGTGGAACTTTCATTTCAAAAGAAAGCGTACATCGAATAATTCTCGTTTTTAAAATGGCAAAAGAGATGTCTCCTTGTACACTATGGATTCAAGATATTCATGAATTGAATATTATTCGTTCGTATCATAAGCTAGAAGCTGAGCCCAAATTCTTACTTTGCGAAATATTGAAAAGTATTGGTGACAGGCGCGGTAATTCCAACAGTGTTGTTATCGCTACGACTCACGTACCTGCGAGGATAGATCCAGCTCCAATAGCTTCGAACCGGTTAAACTAATTAATAAATTTTCGAAAATCCAACGGGTATCAACGTCATAAAGAATTATCAATCCTATTACGTATCAAAGGTTGCAAAATGGAGGCTAATCCGCCCCTTCCTATTATTGAAGGTATTGGGTCTGGAACTACGGGTTATAGTAGACGAGATTTATTCTTTCTCGCTAACGAGGCATTATTGATAGGTACCTCCAAAAGGAGTAAGATTATATGTAGCAACGCAATTGAATTAGCTTTGCATAGACAACATTCGACTGCTAGTGATATGAGCAATGGGATAGAATCCGGTTCCGGATGGGATATTTTTTCCTACGAGATAGCGGAAGCTACTTCGAAGAAGAGTTTGACAAATACTTATCTCACAGATATTGGTCGTAACGAGTTAAAGGTGCGATTTTATTATTTGTCTAACTGGTATATGGAACCTTCAATAACTAAGTCAACATTTAATGAATTCACTCTATTTTCGCATACCCTAGGGATACTAGCTGGATTAGTAGCTCGCGATTCGCTCCAAATGGATATGAGAGAGAAAGAAAATTTCATTGTTATCGACAAACTCGTAGAGAATGACTTGAACCTAGCTTGCGGTGTACTAGAAAACCTATCGACTAATTTCCCACGTTCGGGAATTTGTAAAGACGAAGGTCAACACAGCAACAGTTTTTCCTTTTCCGTTCCTATTGATAAACCCAAGTCTTGTTTAGATGTAACCTCTACAAGCCGTTCTTCTCAATTTGTGAGAAGGGTGGGATTTAGCAGTCGAACCGACTTCGAACTGCAACAATCACCCAAACTAATAAACTCAGGTCTGATGGGATTGTCGCGTGAGATCACTTGGTCCCATAAGGCTTGGCGTCTCCGTTTCCTGCGAGGCGGGGCTTTTGAGTTGGCGAGGGTATTATCTGAACCCAATCATTTGTATAATTTAATTCTCCTCTACCAAAATTATAATTATATACCCCAAAAAGATTTTGAATTCAATAGGATTAAGGGTGACAAAAGTAAATCGTGTGAGAAAAGCGGATATCTATTTAGTTTTGAAAAATATCCGATTCATTTGAGAGAACAATTTATTGAAAGAATGGAAAACCAGTTGGATAATATGTTGTTACGCGAGCAATTCCTAGAATTGGGAATATCCGGCGACTCATCTAATGAATATGAAACACACTTTAATCGCTTCCATGAGACGACTCGACCCTTCGGGTTGCGCTTCATCTGGGACCCCGTGCTTCTGTTCCAGCCAGATCCTAACATCCCTTCCTCACGTAGCAGCTTGTTGCCGACAAAAGAACCGGCGCGGAGGCTTTACACCATTTACGGTATAATAAAGGAGCCCAATAAATTGTCAAATAATCAAATTAAAGATTTTTTTCTCTACCGTGAAGATAATCCGAACCGTGAAGATAATCCGAACCGTGAAGATAATCCGAACCGTGAAGATAATCCGAACCGTGAAGATAATCCAAAATTGGGACCTGACTCATCTATTCAATCTATTAAGCGGTCGAATAATCTCCCTTTGAATGAAGAGGAGCAAAATCCCGAATACGTCAAAGAAATCTCCTTTATGGATATACATCTCCAGTATCCGAATATCTATTGGTTCAATTGCTTTGATTCCTACATGGTAGTAGAAGAGTTCCCAGAGCGATTTCTTCGATTTAGGGTTCTGGTTCATAGAAACAAATGGATGAAGCGAAAACGTTGCCTATTCCAAAATTCTCTTATCTATAATATGTTGCTTGAAACTTATTAATATCTATTTAACCCGTTCTGGTTTGGCGGGGTGTCACTGGATCGAATGACGAAACAATTTTCTCATGAGAGTTAATAGAACAAATCGGAGCCTCATTCTGTCTAGATCTCTGGCAATATAATTAGAAGCTAAATCAGTAAAAGCAAAATCTATTTTTACTTTTACTGATACAAATAACTATCTCTTTGTAGCACCTGAAAAAAAAAATTAAGGGACTGAATACTATTGTCTATATGAGTATATTATGAGCCTTTCTGCTTAGAAAGAAGATTAAAAAGCATCAATAGTTTATTCCATAGGGATTTTGCAGAACAACCTCACGGTTGGAACAGATCCTTTCTCTTACAAAATCGTGGATTTACCCCCCCCAGATGACTGATTGACTCGCCCATTCCAATCGCTCAATACACCGGAATCTGTTGAAGTGGGGGTCCCCAGAAACGATCTCTGAATAGGCAGGGTACTTGCCTTGGGGGGGGGGCGATGAGAACGCGCAAATCCTTTTCTCTTCACTTTTTAGAGCTGGAAAAAAGGACGATACTTACCACTGGTTTGTGGGTCGTGAATCAACGCAATATTATTTGGCATATGTGGGAAACAAAGCTATCCAATTAGTAGGAATTATCGACGTAGATTAGAGCGGATCTCCCCGGATAGGATTCGAACCTACGACCAATCGGTTAACAGCCGACCGCTCTACCGCTGAGCTACCGAGGAAAGTGGTAGGGGATTCAGTGTCATACACACTCGGAAATCTTTGTCATTTGAACCACTTCTGAATCTGCAAGACGTTAAGCTTTCCTCAACATTTCGTGTCACGTACAACCTAACTCCTATTATAGGAGGAGGAGGCGGCGATAGCAATCCCATTTGAATAGAATGGGGTCCCAAAAATCGGGATTGGGGGGCTTGTGGGGCCGATCTAGACCCCGATCGGCCCCACAAGCCCCCCAATCCCGATGATCTTTATCGATCAATCACCAATTAGTACTTCCTATTCCCCCCCCTCCAGGAGGCGTAGTAGAATAGCCGCAGGATTCTACCGCCTCGTAGAACGAAGTGATATCTTCTTTGTCTTTGAGGAATAAAAACAGCAAAAAGGAGATAGATTGAGATGGGGAAGATGAAGAATAGTCGGGAGAAATGAACACGAATTGGAGCTTCGTGAAACGAAAGTAGCAGTTTACGGCAAGGGCGGGATTGGGAAATCAACAACTAGTTGTAACATATCGATAGCTTTAGCTAGACGAGGAAAACGTATATTACAGAATATACTACCAAAACGATTCCAATTAATAATCCAAGTAAATGATGAGATATTCTACCATTTTTTTCACGCCGTAGGCTTTCCCCAGCAAAAAAACTTGAGGCACCTGCTCCATTAATAAACCCATCAATTATCCATTGATCAAAATATAAGACCAACCTGCTTAATGATAGAATACCTTGCTTGAAGTAGATGTCATAGTAATAGTCAATGTAACCTCGATTTGTAGACCAATTCCTCAAAAAAACTGCAAAATCTTTTAAGAAAATTTGACTTATTAATTCTAATTCTTCAACAGGTTTTGTATCGGTAAATTTTTTAGCTTGACTATAAGCTTTAGTAGAAATAAGTACTCCAACGAGGGATAAACTAAGGGAAGGAACCGAACTCTTTAGTATATCTATCAAATTTTCGATATATTTAGTATCTTTTGATATAAAAGGAAAATGAATTAGCCAGTCAAACAAAAGATCCAGACTGTCCAAATTTAGACTTGGGTTAACCCCTTTCAACCCAATAAATATGGTAGGTATTGTGAGAATGATCATAGGTAATAACATACAAAAATTTGATTCTTGGGGGTAAAGCTTGTTTCGGCTAGGATAGCTCTGAATCGTTTCTTCATTTTGTGATTTTTCCTTTCTAGGAAGAGATTGGATTGCACGGTTTTCGAGTTCTAAAACCCAACCCCCCTGCATATCCGTAGTATGTATAATATTATCAATCTTTATTGGACACGAGTTTGATTTAGCCCTGCTCCATAAAGTAGTAATTTTTTTAGGTGGAACAAAAGCAAAAGTGGACAAATCAATGTGATTTTTTTGGTTAGCACGAAAATCTCCCTCGAAAGTTAATAGATAGATACGAAACGTGTAAAACGCAGTAAGCCCCGCTGTAATGGAAGTCAGTAATCCTAAATAGGGTGATCGTAGCCAACTTTCTGCGATAATTTGATCCTTAGACCAGAAACAAGAGAGTGGGGGTATGCCGCACAAGGAGAGAGTTCCCAAAAGAAAAGTAGTTCCAGTATATGGCATGTATTTTCTTAAGCCACCCATAAGAAACATATTTTGACTTCTAGTGGGGGAATATCCGACTACTTTTTCCATAGCGTGAATAACTGAACCAGAGCCCAAAAACGACAAAGCTTTTGAATAAGCATGTGTAATAAGATGAAACAGAGCAGATTGGGAAGCACCAATACCCGGAGCTAATACCATATATCCTAATTGAGACATGGTAGAGTAAGCCAAACCTTTTTTTAAATCTTTTTGATAGAGAGCCAGTGTAGCGCCTAGCAAGGTTGTTATCCCGCCCACCCACGAGATAGCAGACATAGTCAAGGGCAGCAATGAAATGAAGTTGAAAATACGAGCTATAAGAAAGATCCCGGCAGCCACCATAGTAGCTGCGTGAATAAGAGCCGATATAGGTGTAGGTCCCTCCATAGCGTCTGGCAGCCATATGTGAAGTGGAAATTGGGCGGACTTGGCAACCGGACCTAGAAATAGTAAAAGAGCTACTATATTAGCAAAAATTGGATTGATAGCGTTGTTGCTACTCAAATCAAAGAATCAATCACACAATTCAAAGATCTCAAAGCTGCCCGTTATCCAGTAGACGCCTAATACACCTAGCAGCAACCCAAAATCCCCGATGCGATTAGTCACAAACGCTTTCTGACAAGCATTTGCTGCGCTAGATCTGGTAAACCAGAAACCTATCAACAAGTAGGAACACATTCCAACTAACTCCCAAAAGATGTAAATCTGTATTAAATTGGGACTGAGAACTAATCCCAGCATCGACGCGATAAACAAATTTAAATAGGCGTAAAACCTTGCGTATCCCTAGTCGTGGCACATATAGCTATCGCTGTAAACCATCACTAAGAATCCCACAGTACTAACTAGTATTGACATAGCAAGAGTAAGGGGATCAATTGAGAGACCAATATTCAAACAAAAATCACTCTTTGAAACCCGAATCCACAAATACTGCTGAATAGATTGAGTTGCCGATTGTTGCCAAAATAGGCTAAAGGAAACGAACATAGCGGCAGCTAATAGAGAGATATTGACCGCAGCACACGGGCGACGCAAGCTCCTTGTAGTTTTTGGAGAAAGAAACAATAGAGATCCGGTTGAGCAAGAAGCTACCAGCGGACACAGGGGTATAAAACAGGCATATTTAGTTGAGAGTTCCACAGTCGTACTAAATCCAGATTAATTTTGTTGTTGTTTTCAACTTCTTTTTATTAAGAGTCAAAAATGAAAAGAAAAAAATATGGTTATGAAATAGAATAGAAGCACGCCATAAGATCAAAGTTTAACTCGTATCAGAAAATATCAGTCAAATCTTTTTTTTTCTAGTCCTTTGTTAAAAACTTGACAATATTTCAAGATGCTCGAGATACTTATTAAAATGAGCTATTTGAATTGTGACGAGGTTTGCAAATCAAATAAACCTCCTCAATATGTTTCTTTTAATTGAAAAGATGGAGAGATAAAAAGATAGAATTAGAATGAATAAATATGCAATAATTGACATCGGTGGTAAACAACTCCGAGTAGAACAGGGAAGATTTCACGATGCTCGAGCCTTTGCCCCAATCCACAAAAGGGTGGCCTGCAATACAAAAATATCGATAAATCGGATCTTACTTATCCGTAACGGATCTAGTATCAATATTGGTTATCCATGGTTAGACAATGCAGCTGTCAAAGGCAGAATTTTACACAGTTGCTTCAAGAAGAAGATGGCAATACAGCGGATTTCTTCTAAAAAGAAAACACGACGAATTCTTGGGTATAGAGAAAGTATGAGCCGATTTATTGTTGATTCCATATGCTTTGGTCGTGAGAAACTAGACAAACCTTGACTACCCCTTTATTCTCTTGCCTATCTTTGATCAGCCTTAATTTGTTTTTTTCTATTATATTCATTCTATCAGTACGTATCAACATAGTCTTAAGTTAGTTGCATAGAAATAGTAAATATATGGCAGTTCCTAAAAAACGAACATCTAAATCAAAAAAGAGGATTCGTATTTATACATGGAAAACTAAACCTGCAAAATTGGCGTCGAGGGCGTTTTCCTTGGCCCAATCTATCTTAACCGGTCGTTCAAGAAGTTTTTTCTATGTATCAGAAAATGTAGCATCTAAAAAAGTAAAATAGAACATAGAAAATAAGAATATGCTATTTCCAGTATTTCAATAAACTTATTAAACAACGTTTTTCTCTTCAGTATCTCATTAATAAAACTTACTTTCTTTTACTACAAATGAGAGTGAATAACTACTTATTGGCGAGTGTTAACAATAATATTCATTAATGAACTTTTTTTTTTTTTATTGAAGAATCTAATTTTATGTTAATGCCAAGCTATTAGTACCAAACGCTATAGCACCAATTTCTCGGTCATTTCTCTAGTTTTTTCTTTATTTAGTTATTTGCTATACCTAATAACGTGAAAAATATTCCCTTAGGTATGGTAGAAATGAACGGCTAACTATTAACTAATAGCTGCTATTTAAAGTCAAACGGAGACAAATAAAAATTAAAGAAACAACAAATTATATAATATAATTACCGAATCAGAAGACATTATGAACCTTAAGAATATAAACAATATTCTTAAGGTTCACAATCTGTCTTAGAAAATATGAGCTAATGACAGTTTTCAGATTTAGATACATCTAATTCTCTCAAAAACTTACATCTAAAAAGATCGAAACTTGGTTTTCCTTTTATTAACTTATTTTGCAAACCTAGTATTCATATTTTTATTCGGAATAGCAGGATTCGAACCCGCGACCTCCACCACCCCAAGATGACGCGCTACCAAACTGCGCCATATTCCGTGATACATCATATATCATATGTATGTATAATATACATATGCATACATGGCATTATATGCCAGCACCCGTTCGCAAATTTGCTGATAACCCCTCAAATAGAATATTTTGAATTGTTGGAAACTCCTAATTTCTAAAGAACCTTCTATTGTCAGTTTGGCAAAAATTCTTCGCTATACCATCGAATCCTCGGGATTAGACATTGACTTATCAGCTCAAACTCATATATAATATCTTCGTAAGATCTATCTATATAGTCCATACGAAAAAAGAAAAAGCCGCTATGGTGAAACAGGTAGACACGCTGCTCTTAGGAAGCAGTGCTAGAGCATCTCGGTTCGAATCCGAGTAGCGGCAGTTTCGAGACGTTCACCCATTGTATACTTATCTCTAATAAGAAATTGGAAAAGAGAATTTATTCCTATGCAACCGAATTCTTATTATATTAAATAATAAAATCTCTCTTTGTTTAGTACGCTTTTTTAGATACTGATAACTAATCCTTAATTGATGCCGAAGCTTTAAAGATTACAGGAGTATACTCTTTCAAATCCATATTTCTACAAGAAAAAATAGAAGAATTATCTTGAAAATATTTGATTTGAAATCCTCAAATCAAATATAACTAAATTGTTGGTCTTCTTTCAATACGATGTATACCTACATGAATATCGAAAACATTCTGATCCACATCTCGTTCTTTATGCTTTTTTCCGCTACATTGCTCAACCTGACCAATTTATTCTATGAATTTGATAGGTCAAATAGGCTTAGTGGGAAAATTATGACAATCGCTTTTCCATGTACAACAGGATCTTTAATAACCCGCTGGTTTCAAACAAAGCACCTACCACTAAGTAATTTGTATGAGTCATCAATGTTTCTTTCATGGAGCTTCTCTTTCTTATACGTAATTTCAAAAATTAGATATCAGAATGGGTTGTCATGTGCAGTTACGGTACCGAGTGCTATGTTGACTCATGCCTTCGCAACTTTAGGTCTTCCTGAAGAAATGCAGCAGTCCGCGCCTTTGGTACCTGCTTTGCAGTCTCATCGGTTAATGACGCATGTAAGTACGATGTTACTTAGTTATGCAACCCTGCTGTGTGGTTCTTTGTCAGCAATAGTTTCATCAAGTCTTTTTTACGGTAGGCTCAATAATTATTTCACTTTCGGCTTAAGACAGATTTACAGCAAACGTAGTACTTTACTAAACATTTGGAGTGAATTTGATGCGCGGAATTTTCTCCACCTACCATCCCCAAATTTAAAAAGATATCAACTAATTAATCAATTAGATAGATGGGTTTATCAAACTATAAGTTTGGGCTTTTCTTTATTAACCATTGGTATACTTTCCGGAGCAGTGTGGGCTAATGAAGCTCGGGGTTCCTATTGGAGCTGGGACCCAAAAGAAACCTGGGCGTTAGTAACTTGGCCGATACACGCTACTTACCTTCATATTAGAATAACTAACACTAACAAGCAGATGGGAGAGGGGCCAGCTACGGCAGCATCTACTGGTTTTTTTTTAGTTTGGATTTGCTTCTTGGGAGTCAATTTATTAGGAGTTGGATTACATAACTATGGATGGTTGGTATAAAAACAATGGGATTTCAATGAATTGAGTACAAAACAGAAAGTTTTGTTTACCGTATTTGGGGTTCACTGAGTTAAAAAAAAAAAGAACTTATCAGAAAAACAAGTATAAGAGGGGGGAAGTGCGTGCGAGACTCAACGGTCCCTCTTCTGTCACGCACAGGGTCTTAACAGGGCCTCTCTCAGTTTCTTACGGCCTCAATGCTCTTCTCGCCTAGTCCTCAGGCCCCTCCCCCCCCCACAAGTATTGTAACACGAAACCCCCGAGTAAAAGGAGGCTTACTATGAATGAGAGAGCACCCCTCAAATGGAACCCTAGACTGCCCAATGAGGACATCCTAAAGAGACAATCATTGAGATATATAGCCCTAAATCGTTGGGTGCGCGGCCACCTCGTACACGCCCAGCTTGCCCTAAAGACGGCCTATACGGCCTATGGGCCAATGGTGCGACCTCACCAGCACGGACCAGTTCCCTATCCAGGCCTTTAATAGCACTCTTGCCAACTGGCCCGCTACGGAATGGCCCACCGCGGGGAGGAAGCGGACGGCAAAAGGGATTGTCTACCTGAATCTTACCTTGCGTAGCTGGGCTGAGGCCACGCCCTCCCCCCCTGGGGAGGCAAAAACAAACAATTTAAGGATAAGCAATAAGTAGCGTCCATTTGTTTGTTTTTGCCTACCATTATATTTTAGTCGTGCTAGCAACTCTAAGCATAAACAATTGGAACACGATAGACTTGTTGTATACATACTTCATACAAGTTTGATTGGTAGACTAATTTTAGATAGCTTTTCTATCAGACCCCTCAATTGTTTTATGTAACCTCTTTGGGTTGGGCTTTCTCTTTTTCCTCATCTTATATCTAAATAAGAAAACAATATTGAAAAAACTTGTCTATTCCGTAGAGGCAAAATTAGATTTGGGTATGAGCCGATACCTAGTATTGGTAAAAAGAGACAAATTGGGATAAATATTTCTCTCGGACCAAAATCAATTAGAAAAGGATTTAATTCGTTGGATAACCTGTAACCATAAAACATTTGGCGTAACATTGATAACAAGTATATGGAGGCTAATACTGTACCGGTTGCCTCCAACACCGAAATTCCCGCTTTGAATAAAAATGAATATCTTTCACTGGTAATAACACCTAGAAATACTAATAATTCTGAAACGAAACCGCTCATTCCTGGTAGTGCAAGAGATGCGAGGGAGAATGCACTAAACGTGGTAAATGCTTTAGGCATGGAAGTTGCGATTCCACCCAATTCATCAAGAATTGATGTATGTGTTCTATCGTAGCAAGTGCCTGCAAGGAAAAATAAGGCTGCCCCAATTAAGCCATGAGAAATCATTTGCAATATAGCTCCATTAATCCCTGCATCTGTTAAGGAACCAACCCCGATGGCTACAAAACCCATATGAGAAATTGAAGAATAAGCTATCCTTCTCTTTAGATTACGCTGACTAATAGAAGCTGGAGAAGCATATACAATCTGAATTGCTCCGACCAAAATAAGCCAAGATCCAAGTAGAAAATGCGCATGAACTAGTAATTCCAAATTGATCCGAATCAGCCCATATCCTCCCATTTTTGATAATATCCCAGCTAGTAACATGCATGTGCTGTAGTGTGCTTCTCCATGAGTATCTGGCAACCAGGTGTGAAAGGGAAAAATTGGCAATTTCACCGCGTAGGCAATCGAAAAACCTAAATAAAGAGCAATCTCCAACGAGATAGGGTATGATTTATTCATTAGAATCTGGATGTCAAACGAGGGGATCTCGTTTCCATAAAAACTCGTGGTTAAAGCTGCTACTAGAAGAAAAATCGAGCCGCCTGCTGTGTATAAAACAAATTTTGTGGCTGAATATAAACGCCTTTTTCCACCCCATAAGCATAAGAGTAAATAGACTGGAATTAGCTCCAGTTCCCACATGGAAAAAAAAAGCAGAATGTCACGAGAAGCAAACAATCCAATTTGACCACTATACATAACTAACATCAAAAAATGAAATAACCTTGTATTGCGAGTGATAGGCCAAGCTGCTAAGGTTGCCAAGGTAGTTATAAAACCCGTCAGTAAAATGAGACTCATCGAAAGTCCGTCAATGCCAAGTATCCAATGGAAATGAATGGAGTTTATCCACTTTAAAGTCTCCACTAACTGGACGGATTGAAAATTGAATTGGAAGTGGCAATGAAAAATATAAGTAATCAGTGAGAATTCCAAAATACAAATACCCGGAGTATACCATCGAATAATTTTACTTCCATCGCGAGGCAGAATCGGAAGCAAAAAGCTGGCAAGAATTGGAAAGAGAACAATCGCTGTTAGCCGAGGTACATTACTCATCATAGATATAAAAAAAAAAAATTGATACAAAAGAAATTGCACGGGGCTCATACTCGACCTTCGTAATTCATAATCCTGAAGCTTCGAGTACGAGTCAAAAGACTTACTTTATTAAGTCTTAAGTTTTTTTAATTTATCTGACCACTAGTAAGCCAAACCCATACTGCGAGTCGTTTCAGCTCCCAGGTAGACGCGTACACTTAAAAAATCTGTTGGACAAGCGGATTCACATCTCTTGCAACCCACGCAATCTTCAGTTCTAGGAGCAGAGGCTATCTGATTTGCTTTACAACCATCCCAGGGTATCATTTCTAACACATCTGTAGGACATGCCCTCACACACTGGGTACAGCCGATACAAGTGTCATATATTTTCACTGAATGTGCCATTGACTTTACTCACTCCTCTCAAATTCCTAGATCGATTTTTTTTTTGTAAAAGGGTTGAAGTAAGCTCTTTCTCCTTCTATCTCTCATGTAAATACCTAGTGTTGTAACCAACTAAAGTATTTCCTTCCTTCTTTCCCGAATAATCTGTTAACTAACAACAGCTTAGAATAAAAGTATTAAAACAATTTAATAAATAGGTATACTCTACCTCTACTTGACTAAAAAAAAAGGAATTCTGTAGATAGAATTCCTTTTTTTTTTTACTTATCAATCACCATTTTAACAAATTAAACTGATCAATACGAGTAGATCTCCCATTTCGTCGGAGGGAAGTAGCGGTGGCTAACCCGGTGGCGGCCTCGGCAGCCGCAACGGCTATCACAAATATGGGGAATATCTCCCCACTCGCTCGGTTATTGCTAAAAAAATTTGAAAATGTAAGAAAATTTATATTAATCGAATTAAAAATTGACTCAAGGCTCATAAGTGCCCTAACCATATTTCTACTTGTAATTAAGCCGAGAAATCCTATACAGAAAAGGTATGCGCCTAAGATTAGTCCGGGTTCAAACATTCTTTATTAGAGTCCTCCTGAAATGAATAAGTCAAATTTTTTTGCTATTATTTGTAAAAAGTTAAGATTAATCAGGAAAATGAAGAATGATTATTACTGCGAGATGATAAAAAAGCTGACTTTTCGTCAGTTGTACTTGTCTCTTCGTCACGCGCTGAATTAACTGCTCCCACCAAAGCAACTAACAAAAGTATCGAAAGAAGTTCAAACGGGAGTAAAAACTCACTGAATAATTTATAGCCAAGTTGGTGTATGTCAATTGTGTACATATTTGACAAAGGATTCTGCGATTGATTGATTAAATTTATATCAAACCAATTTGTATTGTGAATCATATTAACTAGTACTAAAAAAAGGATTACACAAGCTACTGAAACCGTTAGAAACCCCATGCCCCAAAAGGAAGAACCAGATTGCGTAGGTTTGTTGGTAACCATTACGGCAAAAACAATTAACACATTTATAGCTCCTACATAAACAAGCAGTTGTACAGCAGCTACGGAATCGGCGTTCGATACAAAGTATGATAGAGATATACGGGTGAAAACCAATCCTAAAGAGAAAGCAGAATGAGCAACATTGGCGAGTGATACTGTACCCAAACTTCCTACTGAGATACCCAATTCTACTAGTGACAAAATAAATTCATGAATTAATTCAGATAGATTCGTTGGACACAAACACTTAAATATTTTATGAGAGTTCTACCTCTACTTCATAGTTTTTCTCTTTTTTATTGGTTACAACAAATATTCAAATCAATCAGCTTACCGTTCAAAATAGTTAATTAATTGACAGATAACTAATTAGTTAGTGACCTTTTCGCTCTTCAAAAAATTTATTGAAGTCAAAACCACTTGAATTGAAACATCTTGGAATATAGAAAAGGGTAAACGACCCAAAGCTGTTTGATCGTGATTTAGTTCATGGCGGTCATAACTGGAAAGTTCATATTCTTCAGTCATTGATAAACAATTTGTTGGACAATATTCGACGCAGTTTCCACAAAAGATGCAAACCCCAAAATCGATGCTATAGCTTTTTAATCGTTTCTTCTTGGTGTCTCTCATCAAAATCCAATCTACGACTGGCAAATTTATTGGACACACTCGGACACAAACTTCGCAAGCAATACATTTGTCAAACTCAAAATGAATGCGTCCACGAAATCGTTCGGATTATGAAAGTTTCTCATACGGATATTTAACGGTTATAGGCGAACGATTTAAGTGATCTAAAGTAACCGCGAAACCTTGACCTATATATTTTGCAGCTTCTACAGCTTGCTGTCCATAATTACGAAATTCGATTAGTCTGGAAAACATATAATAGATTAACCCAATCTGCTATTTCTTTAAAGTACAGATAAACGTACGTGTGGATAAAAATAAACAGGATTTTTGTTTCGTCTCTTTTTAGTAGATTAAACAGATTTGACTTGAACTGAAACTGAGGTAAAAAAAGGTCAGCTTATTAACAAGAGTTGAAACGAAGCTGTCAGCAACAAGTTACCTAAAGCAATAGGCAAAAGGAATTTCCACCCGAGATCTAATAATTGATCTATTCTTACTCTAGGCAAAGTCCATCTTGTTAAAACGGATAGGAATAGAAATAAAAAAGATTTTGATAATGTAGTGAAGATGCCTATCCCCATCCCCAATATGTCAAAAGATTCACTGATGGAACCTACAAGTAGAAAATCTTGCCCAATACTCTCAAAGTAAGGAATAGGTAAATCCCACCCCCCTAGGTATAAAATTGTTACAAATAACGCGGAAGCAAATAAATTTGAGTGAGAACCAACATAAGGTAGACCAAATTTTATTCCTGAGTATTCGGTTTGGTAGCCCGCAACTAATTCTTCTTCGGCTTCTGGAAGATCAAAAGGTAACCTCTCACATTCTGCTAATGACGAGATGAAAAAAGCTAAGAAGCCTACGGGCTGACGCCACGGATTCCACCCTAAAAAACCAAATTTTGCTTGTGTTTTCACTATGTCAACAGTACTCAAGCTACCGGATAGTTATAGTCGGCGATAACTTCCGCCTCTAATTCAAAACCGTACACGAAATTGGAGTTTCATACGGCTCCTCATCAATTTCATGTAGAAAAACTAATGACGCACGGTCTATCGGATAAGAATAATCAACTAGAATTAATGAGATTCCGTTTGCCACAACGAAGTAGTTGCTTCCGAATCTATCTCAACCTCATTTATTTTTATTTTTGTAAGTTGTGATCTCCTGCAGAATTTGATAAATTCTGCAAATATTCTTGTGATTTCTAAAAAAGAAAACTAAGATTAATCTCGTTTTCATCGCGGAATGAAAATATATATTAGATATAATATTATCCCGAGTGCTTGTTGTACAAAAGCTGGGGAAGTTCAGACCTGAATCTTTGATCACTAGAAGTGTTATGAGGGTTACTTCGTTCCAAAAAGTTATTATCTCAGTGAACAAAAATGTACTCGAGACTGAAATCTTTTGGATGTACTACTCAGCCGTCCCTACCAAGGCCGAGTTTGTCTCATGTGGGAAAAAAAGGGTAAAAGCAGGTAAAAGTTTTTAACTATCAATTCTTTAACTAAATTAATACTGTGATTAGGTTTGCGTACTATTTGAACCCCTTCCACTTTACAGATCTCTTGCGTATATTGGTGTTTCTTATTGTTCACTTTCATTAAATCCTAGAGGGAAATGAGAAATTATTATCCATCCCCGCGTCAAGCCTAGATGACGTCTAGGCCAGGGGTGAAGCGGTGTTCCACCGCTTGGATTTTCTGCACCCGTACATGGGACGTGGGGTTTGAATCCGTAACTGCAAAAAGGCTGTTTGGTTTCACCCAATTAACTCTTTGGTTTACCACTTAAGAATATTTTGAAATTATTTCTAATGATAAGTTCTCATGTATTATTAATGCTTAGCGAATCGCACGTAGGGATGCAGCTGATATACACAAGGCCAGGGGTATTTCATAACTGATAGATTGGGCGGCAGCCCTAAAACCACCTAAAATAGAGTATTTATTATTTGAGGCGTACCCAGCAATAAGAAGACCCAAAGGGGCGATACTTGAGACGGCGACCCAAAAAAAAGCTCCTATACTCAGATCAGATAAAATGATATTTTGGCCAAAAGGTATAACTAAGTAGCTTATTAGGACTGGTGTGACTACAACGACTGGTCCAGTAGTAAATAACCAAGCATCTCCCTTGGATGGAATGATATCCCCTTTTAGTAGAAGTTTGATTCCATCTACCAAAGATTGACCAATTCCCAGAGGACCCGCATATTCCGGCCCAGTACGTTGCTGCACCCCCGCAGACACTTTTCGTTCAAGCCACACGATTACTGGTACTCCTATCGTAACTCCCACAACTAAGAAGAGGGTAGATATTAGAATTAGAATCCAACTTGCTTCAAAGGAAATTCTTGTAAAATCTAACTTGTTAACTAATTGAACTACTTGTTTGTTGCAAATTTCGATATAAGTTCCCATTTCAACGATCAACCTCTCCCATAATAATATCTATACTACCTAATATTGTCATAATATCTGCGAGCTTCATTCCTTTTATCAATTGGGGAATAATCTGCAAATTTATAAAACCAGGTGGACGGATTTTCCATCTCCAAGGAAAGATGTCGTCATCTCCAATCAAAAAGATTCCTAATTCTCCTTTGGGAGCTTCGACTCTTACGTAATGCTCTTGTTTAGACAATTTAAAAGTAGGAGAAGATTTCTTGCCAACGAATTGATAATTGAAACTACTCCAATCTAGCTCTTTTCCTTGTTGGACAAGACGACGACCCTCCAAATTCTCATATGGACCTCCTGGAAGAAGTCTCAGCGCTTGCTGAATAATATTTACTGATTCTTTCATTTCATCAATTCGCACCAAATAGCGAGCTAAGGAGTCTCCTTCTTCTTGCCACTTAATCTGCCAATCTAGGTTGTCATAACACTCATAGTTATCAACTTTGCGGAGATCCCACTGGACTCCTGAGGCCCGTAACATGGGTCCAGATAAACCCCAATTAATAGCGTCCTGTCTGCTGATGAAGCCTACCCCCATTACCCGCTTTAAAAAAATAGGGTTCCTTGTAATTAATCGTTCATATTCGTGGATTTTCGGTAGGCAATAGTGGCAAAAGTCTAAGCACTTGTCTACCCATCCATAAGGCAGATCTGCGGCAACTCCCCCGATGCGAAAGTAGTTATGCATCATTCGCATACCGGTAACAGCCTCAAACAAGTCATAAATCATTTCTCTTTCTCGGAATATGTAAAAAAATGGAGTTTGTGCACCAATATCTGCTAGGAATGGTCCGAGCCGTAACAAATGTGAAGCTATTCGACTTAATTCGAGCATGATTACCCGTATATAGCTAGCTCTTCCGGGTATTTGAATATTTGCCAATTTCTCTGGCGCATTGACTGTTACTGCTTCAGCAAACGTGGTAGCTAAATAATCCCATCTTGTTACGTAGGGAAGGTATTGCAAAATTGCCCTATTCTCAGCAATTTTTTCCATTCCTCTATGCAAATATCCCAGAATTATTTCGGAATCGGCAACGTTTTCGCCTTCTGAGGTAACAACAAGTCGAAGAACACCATGCATAGATGGGTGATGAGGGCCCATGCTTACTACAACTGGATCCAATTCTTTTAGATGCATACCCGTAAATTACTTCCTTTCCAGTAAATAGAACAAGATTTAGCTTTGACAGAAGAAGCTGTGTCAAATCAAGTCCAAGATGTTGAAATTTCAAACCCCTGCTCAAAAATGAGAGATTAACGACTTTTTAAACCGCGGATGCCTAAATTTTTTAGAATATCCGTGTATAGATCTGTATTCTTATGGGCTAAATATCTTAGGAGACGCCTACGTTTCCCCAGTAATTTATGCAAACCTCTTTGGGATGAGTAGTCCTTAGAGTGTAATTCCAAGTGGGAGGTAAGTTTCAAAATTTGATGAGTCAAATAGTGAATTTGGGAAGCGGTAAACCCAGTATTTTTGTTTCCATCCACTAACTGCGCATCAATATATTTATATTTATTCGTAGTAATAATGATAATAATTACGATTGCTTGCTCGATCCTAAATCGATTATAAGCTGTTTCATCATAAGTTGCAGCGTTGAGACGTCTTAGACAAACCCGAATCTATTTATTCTTACTTTAAGTGTTATGAAATATTATACCAAGTTAGATGTAGGCATCTACAAACAGAAACAGCCACGGTTTTCTTAAAAATCCCCCTTATATTAAAAATCTGTGAGATTGCTCGGGATTACCGAAACAGAACTAATCCCAAGTAATCCCACAGATTCGGAGATCCTTCTTTTTTCTTCTATTTCTTCTTTCTCTTGCTAGTTCCGAATAACAGGATACATCCGTATTTTAAGTATTGTAAATCGGCTTCCAGTAAGAAGGTTGAAGCAGAATCTGCCGGTGCATGCTAATTCCTCTAGACGGTGACTAGGCCAGAGAAATCGCTTAATTTTTTGAACTTCCGTTAGCTCCAAAGGATGAGATTCTTTCCTATTTTGGATCTGTTCAATTTTCGACAAAGAATCAAATCTGGAATCGAGTTGATGTGCTATCGTTTTTGTAGACCTCGACATTAGGAGAGATCGGAGGAATCGGAATTCCCGTCGACGTCGGGGAAGCAGGATATCTCCGATGTTATAAATCCGTTTTTTGTTTCCCTCTTTGGATATAAACGATATCTTTGACATATAGTTATCGTTATATATCTTTCTGTACATTCGTTTTTTAACTCCCTTTCTCAATCTAGACTTGAATTTTAAAAAAGGATGAATTATTCTATATATCAGATTTTCATCGTCAAATAATATTGGCACACGATGAGACGAAATGGAGCACAATTCTTTTTTTATAATCACTTTTTCATTTATATCCAAATTTGATCTTCCCTTGAAATATAAAGCTAATATCTCCGACTCTACATTCATATCTCTACAAAGTTTGAGTAGATCTTCATCATCTCCTAACATTCTTGTGAGAGATAGCAGGCTTCTCAGGTTCCTCACTCTTGCCTCAGACTTCCATTTCCATCGGTATAGGTATCTTGCGCATTCTCTTTCATCGAAGAATTCTTTGAATAGTTCATCAGATACGTCTTGAAACTTAGGGCTTATATCGAGTGTTCTACCATATCTACCATATTTGGCAAAAATATTAATATTCTTAATAATAAGATGTTTTGGCCTATATGTTTTTCTTCCAAATCCAAAACGACTTATTGTTTTCATCTCTGTAGAGTCTATAATTAACCACGGCATCAGATCAAACTTAGAATTGAGTTTCATCTCTGAATCAGAAGTACGGGGATTTAAAAACCTTCTCACTCTTTTTCCTTCAATAATTTTTGAGATGCGCTTCTCGCAGTTAAGTTCTTCTGCGGCAGTATCTTGTCGGATGGAAATGTTTTGCATATCGCCAGTTCGTACAAAATCGGTTAGACTTTGTAATAGATTTCTACGTTTGCGAAGTCTACTTAGATTTCTAATTCGATTTCTAAGTAAGGGATTCTTTACGTATATAGAATAATTATGTATCTCATCTTGAAGTACGTGATTTTCTCGTTCATTTGCAATTCTTATTCCCATACCACCGAACTCATTCAAGCAATCAAAATTGATAAGCCACCTGTAGGCCGCTACGTCATGCCACAGCGTTAGTGGCAAATTGTATTTAGAAAAGCAATCTAACCATTTATTCCAGTTACTTGCACCTATCTCACGTAATTCTTTTAGAAATCCCCATCTCTCTATGTACTCCAAAACCTGCTCATTTAAGAGTTCTTTTGCAACAATCTCACTAGCTTTATCAAACGGCATATCTGTGCAATTACTTATTTGACTTGAGTTTGAATCCTTTGAATTATACTTACTAGAAAGTTTGGAAGAATATTGCAAATAAACTGAAGATTGTGTAGGCTGGTAAGGGTTTAGATCAACATTTTGGCCGCTATCGATTTCAAGCTTTTTGGTACGGCTATTCTTGCTATCAGTCAATAACAGATTAAAGCTTAGATTTTTATCAAAGCCGAGATCCCAAATACTCTTGTAAAGATAAGCTTGAGATAACCATGGAGTTTTACCAAAACACGGAAACTCATCCTTCGATCTGGAAAAAGCTAAATTTGTTTTATAAGTAGTACTATTAATCACCTCCATTAGTCGCGTGTTCAATACAACAAGTTCATCGAAACGATAAAAGAGATCTCTGTTAACTTTTAAATAGGATATCGATGTAAATAAGAAGCATTTCTCAATTACCTCTGCAATGTAGATATATAATTTCAAAATCTTTTCTTTAAAACTGGTTAACTCGTCATCATTAAATTTTGCAACATCGGGAAAATCTGTATTTTTTAACATGTAATCTAAATCAAATTCATCAACTTGAATTAGTTCAGTGTCTTTTTTAGGTAGGCCAATCCCCTCGTTTAATTTGCCTACGTTTGGTAGCGATTTTTCAGTACCCGATTTTTGAGTAACTAATTGCTTACTAATATTATTACTAACTACTTGCATTTCCCTACTAATAGTTATTGATCTATCATCTTTTTTCTCAAAATTCGAATTTGATCTTATTCTGTTGTTTATATTTTCACTAGGTCCAGACCTTGCCTGAGTATTATATGGGAAACTAACTGAGACTCTTTTGACCTCAGGAAAGAAATTGAATTCTTTTAATAAGATTAAACTAGGTCTCAAGAAAATCCCCAAATTGAATTTTGAATTGAGAAATCGATAGATTTGCTTGGTTCCCAGTGAGAATTTCTTCCTGCAAGTTTGAATCAGTTTTTTTCTAACAGGTTTCCAAAATGATGGCTGTTTTTGTATACTTCCAAAAGGTACATCTGTCTGATATCCCAAAACGGTTAAATAAGTAAATTTAGCTCTATTTTTTACCAATTTTTGTTTATTTATTGACTTTTGAACCCCAAGCAATTGAGTTTTCCGAGATTTCTTCCGAGGAATCAACCTATTCTTCCTACCACTGCAGTGCCACGGTTTCAGTTGAAACGGATATACAATCTTTATTTGTATACCTTCTTTCGACCAGCGGGGGGGGAGGTCGTCCTGTGAGAACTCATCGCCATCAAATGTACAATTAATATGGATTTCTTTTTTCCATTTCGTCCAATCTTTATTCCATTCGGAATTTTGCCAAAGCAACATACGACCAATAGTTTTAAAAACTATAAGTAAAGGTAGCTTTATGAACTTTCGAAATCTAGCTTGGAAAACCAACATATAACCCCTTCCATTATGAATCGGTCCTATATCTGACCTAGCGGCTACAGCTGAACGAGCAAGTTTCGATTGACGTAAGATTTCTCTTTTCAACGAAGAACTAGTTAATTGCTGTCCAACTTGATAACTTGAGATGTTTCTTGAGTCAGTAAAGAATCTTTCCATTTTTGATCTCGATGCCGTTAACTGCTTAACCGGTCCTTGAGTTAAAGTAGGTATTTCCATTAACCTGAGGAAAAAAGCCGAACGGATTTTATCTTGTAGGGCCTCCCATAACAACGTTTTCCGCCTGGTGCACCTCATGGACCCCTTCAATAAGTATCGGCGAAAGTCAGATATTCTTGCATATCGCCTCACCAATCTTACTGAGCTAGATCTTCCCTTTGCAAAGTTGACCCCCAGATTTCGTAATTTTCTGTGACGAATATCGCCGTCTGATCCAAAAATGTCGAACCCATCATCGAAATAAAATTCATTATTACGAGCCAAATGTGCGACTAGATCTTCAATTTTGTGCTGCAGTATCCACATCCCTTTCCTTCGATTTGGGGTGCGTTTACGACCGCTTTCTAAAAATCTATCTGATAAGAATATTTGGTCAAACTTGTAATGGTTTTCTTCTTGTTTTATATAAGTCAAAAACACTGCTTGGTCATCGGGAAACAGTCTCAGTATTTCTTCCCAAGTGACAGCGGGTTCAGACGAAGCCCCTATCCTGTCGCGAATTATTGTTACCTCATCCTCAAGATCTCGCTTTCTGTAGAGAGATTTACCTCTGTTTCTAAAGATAAATTGGAAAATACGGCCAGCTTTTGCCGGTAAAGCATCCCAAGGTAAGGGGTTTCTGGTTCTTCGTCGCAATCCCGACGAAATCCAAGCCCTAATGGAATTTTTTTCATTCCTAAATGCACGCATCCACTTCTCCCTTGTGTGCAATTCATTCCAAGAGGGAGTCAAATCTAACTCGTCTATTGTTAAATAGGTTTGCACAACCGGAATCCGCCCACAGGAATTATTCAGAAAAGGATCATATGCGTGGGGTACTCTTTCTCCTTTACCTCTACCTAGTATTCTTTTTCTACCTCTAACTAATAATCGGCTTTTTACTCCCATCGCTTCCGAAAAGATAGACCCAGTATCCAACAATTTGACTCTATCTCTTAATTCTTTTTGAATTCTTTTATTCCTTACCAATCTTCGTAAAATCCAGCCTCGATGTAAGGAATAGGTCTTCCCAATTTTATGGTATCCTACTAGAGATTTCTCCAATTACTTTTCAAAAATTGACAAACTGGGCAACGCTGTAATACATAACCTAAGTTTTCCATCAGTTAAACATTTATTGAAATAATATGTAGATGTTTTTACCTTGTAAAAACCATTAGTTAGATGGATTCGGCTATTCTTTATGTATCGATCACCTCGATTCTTTCTTGAAGGGTCGTAAAAAGATATAGGCCATGGTTTGAAAAGCCACCAGAGAAACTCTTGGAATTCAGTAATTTCCCAAAAAGATGTTTCTATATCATGAGGTTCAGTTATTAGCTTTACGGTCAAAAAAGACACTGGGGCTCGGCCCAGATAGATTAGCGCATTTAATGCAAAAACAATACTAAAAGTTGTGTAGATGGCGCGTTTTACCAATAAATAGATAATTGGTGAATCTTTTTTCACGCGAATTACGAGTAGTTTGGATAGATGGGTGCATGCTACGTGACCAGCTAACCAACCTAACACACCAGTTACTAAAAATAGTAGATTGTTACTGTAACGGAAAAGGAATAGGTGGCTTAACCTTGTCAACACAGGACTCGGCAGTAAAATCGGATTTAGGAGTTGAAAGAAAAAACTATTTGAAAATAAGACAACTATTCGTAAATCATACAACGAGGTGATGGGACGCAAAGTATCATTGTTTGGTAAATCATTAATCGTCAGGCAATAGACAACCATGTAAGGGATCATTACAATGGTGAATAGATGTGGTTTTGATAACAATATATAAATAGGTGAACAATATATTGATATTGCAGTCGCTAATTGCGCCAGCATTAAACCACTCAAGGCTGCAATACCACCTAGATTTCCCTCTAAGAGAAAAGCTCTTATACATAAGAGTTGGGAAGGCCCAACCGGTAGTGTTGCTAGTAAACCGTAATATAAACCAAATAATATATAAGGACTCATTGATTTCAGCCCAGTTAGTGACAAGATATTCAATATATTTACATTCGTTATAGTTTTTTTAATGTGCGACTGTTTTGTCCCATTTTCACACCTCTGGCCCCCTCTTCTTCATATGTACCCTTTAATAACCCTCCCATAGAGTATTTTGCATTTCAAAAGTTCCTTCTCTAACGTCCATTTTGATACTGCTTTCATTATACACATAAATATGAAATAACACAAATGATTTTTGGAGGTTGGCTAAAGCTCTCGCCCGCAAATTTTGCAAAAAAAAAAAATTGGTTTTCTTTTCTCAACCAAAAGAATAATAAAATGAATAAGTCTTTTGATTAAGAATTCTTTTACCGAGAAATAGGATTTCTCACACTGATTATTTAATAATTTGAAAATTATTTTTTCTTTAATATAATACGAATTAGTTGTTTACCATCTGTTTTGATAAATTGCGACATCCGTATATAGATTCAGCCCTACGTCGTAGTGGACGAGTAACTAGCTCGAGGGCGTCTCGGGCGTTAACAAATCCATGAATTTGCGCAAATGTAAATTCAACCGACCATTTAGTATCAATATTTCTAGCCTCTAGGGGATTAGCATGAGCCATGCCAGTAATTGCCAAGTCAGGTTGTAGTTCATGCATACGCTGCACCTGACTGTAGTTGTCGGGTTTTTCCACAATCCGGGGCGTGGGCTTCTTCATCTTCTCGCAAGTACGTTGCAAAAGCAATAGCTCAGCTGCTTGATATCTTTTATCCATATAAGGAATACCTACTTCGTAAACAACCATCCCGCATCGAATTAAAAACCTTGCTAGAGAGATTTCTAATAGATTATCACCCATAAAAAAAATAGATTTACCAGTTAGTATTTCAAGATAATCACTAAGGCTTTTCCATATCTGGCTCTCTCTCTTTTCCAGACCATCTGGTTTTAAATCAAACGCTGAACAAATTTTTTCAATCCAAGCGCGTGTTCCATCGGGACCGATAGGAAAAGGTGCCCCGATCAGCTGGCATTTCCTTCGACGCATCAATGTTGTTGCCGTTCGACTCAAGAAAGGGTTCACTCCGCATACGTAAACGCCTTTACCTAAAGCTGGAAGGTCCGCATATTTTTGTGAGGGTAGCCAACCCGATACAGAAACAGATTGACGTCTCGATTCCAGATTCAATTGAGAAGCTACACTAGAAGGTAGAGATCCAAAAAGTACTAAATTAAATTTAGGTAATTCCTTTTTTCGATCAAAAAGATTATTGTTTTGATCCCTGTCAACCACAAGAGACTTGGCTTTATTTACTTCCTCGTCTGTGATACGATAATCACACTCTGGACATCGATGTGTCATGGCAGCCAATGCTGTATCTTCTCCCTGGGTGAAAGCGTAGTCCAATCCGTTTGCTCGTGCGACTACAATTGGTATCCCAAGTTGTTTTTCTAGTTTGGGTGCTATGCCCTCCAAATCCATTTTTATTATTTCTGTTGTACAAGTGCCAATCCAAATAATAACACTGGGATTTCTATCGTTTTTCACTCGTAAACAAATTCTTTCTAATTCCTCTTGGTCATTTAATTGAGCTGAAATGTCTCCCTCTTCTGATTCCGCCATTGCGTAGCGAGGTTCCGCAAAAATCGTGACTCCAAGAGCACTCTGCAAGAAATAACCACGAGTTTTTGTACCTACCACCAGGAAAGAACTATCTTCAATCTTTTGGTATAGCCAAGCTACACAACTAATGGGGCAGAAAGTGTGATAATTACCAGTTTCGCACTCAAAAGTGGGAATCTCAAGAGTCTTCATGAAAGTGTTTCCTTGGGAAATGTAGATAATATGTATATGCAAGGATGCATACACCTTTTTCAGTATTGAATAATCGTGAAATCAAGTAACCTATCTTGTTGATCACGCAGATTATCTTTCTGATCCCTTTGCTTTTTCTTTTCTCTTCCTAAACCGGGGTTTAAGTAAAAATCTGATAGTAAGCTAAATAATTCTCTATCTGGAATTTCTCTTGGTACAATTCCTTCTGGCTTGGATAAGATTTAATCCGCTATATTTGAATAAAAATCACAAACAAAATTTAGACTTGGTTGGCATTCAGCCATCTCAAATAAAGTCTTTCCCTTTACTCTTGAAATACGAATGTCTTCGACTAGAGGCAATACTTCTAGTACAGGCATGGGACAAGCTTCGACATATTTGTTAATTAAATCTCTTTCAGAGGTTCGGTTTCCCACTAAACCGGCTAATCGTAAGGGATGAGTATGCGACTTCTCTCTTACCGAAGCGGCAATGCGATTTGCTGCAAAAAGGGCGTCAAATCCATTATCCGTTATGATAATGCAATAATCTGCATAATTTAGTGGAGCAGCAAAGCCTCCACACACGACATCTCCTAAAACGTCAAATAAAATGATGTCATATTCGTAAAAGGCGTTTGGTTCTTTCAATAGCTTTACCGTTTCTCCCACGACATATCCCCCACAGCCTGCTCCTGCAGGGGGACCACCAGCTTCAACACAATCTACCCCGCCATAGCCTTTATAAATGACATCTTCGGGCCATACGTCTTCATAATGATAATCTTTTGATTGTGAAGTATCTATAATTGTAGGTATTAAAAATCCTGTCAGCGTAAAAGTACTATCGTGTTTTGGATCGCACCCAATCTGTAATATACGTTTTCCTCGTCTAGCTAAAGCTATCGATATGTTACAACTAGTTGTTGATTTCCCAATCCCGCCCTTGCCGTAAACTGCTACTTTCGTTTCACGAAGCTCCAATTCGTGTTCATTTCTCCCGACTATTCTTCATCTTCCCCATCTCAATCTATCTCCTTTTTGCTGTTTTTATTCCTCAAAGACAAAGAAGATATCACTTCGTTCTACGAGGCGGTAGAATCCTGCGGCTATTCTACTACGCCTCCTGGAGGGGGGGGAATAGGAAGTACTAATTGGTGATTGATCGATAAAGATCATCGGGATTGGGGGGCTTGTGGGGCCGATCGGGGTCTAGATCGGCCCCACAAGCCCCCCAATCCCGATTTTTGGGACCCCATTCTATTCAAATGGGATTGCTATCGCCGCCTCCTCCTCCTATAATAGGAGTTAGGTTGTACGTGACACGAAATGTTGAGGAAAGCTTAACGTCTTGCAGATTCAGAAGTGGTTCAAATGACAAAGATTTCCGAGTGTGTATGACACTGAATCCCCTACCACTTTCCTCGGTAGCTCAGCGGTAGAGCGGTCGGCTGTTAACCGATTGGTCGTAGGTTCGAATCCTATCCGGGGAGATCCGCTCTAATCTACGTCGATAATTCCTACTAATTGGATAGCTTTGTTTCCCACATATGCCAAATAATATTGCGTTGATTCACGACCCACAAACCAGTGGTAAGTATCGTCCTTTTTTCCAGCTCTAAAAAGTGAAGAGAAAAGGATTTGCGCGTTCTCATCGCCCCCCCCCCAAGGCAAGTACCCTGCCTATTCAGAGATCGTTTCTGGGGACCCCCACTTCAACAGATTCCGGTGTATTGAGCGATTGGAATGGGCGAGTCAATCAGTCATCTGGGGGGGGTAAATCCACGATTTTGTAAGAGAAAGGATCTGTTCCAACCGTGAGGTTGTTCTGCAAAATCCCTATGGAATAAACTATTGATGCTTTTTAATCTTCTTTCTAAGCAGAAAGGCTCATAATATACTCATATAGACAATAGTATTCAGTCCCTTAATTTTTTTTTTCAGGTGCTACAAAGAGATAGTTATTTGTATCAGTAAAAGTAAAAATAGATTTTGCTTTTACTGATTTAGCTTCTAATTATATTGCCAGAGATCTAGACAGAATGAGGCTCCGATTTGTTCTATTAACTCTCATGAGAAAATTGTTTCGTCATTCGATCCAGTGACACCCCGCCAAACCAGAACGGGTTAAATAGATATTAATAAGTTTCAAGCAACATATTATAGATAAGAGAATTTTGGAATAGGCAACGTTTTCGCTTCATCCATTTGTTTCTATGAACCAGAACCCTAAATCGAAGAAATCGCTCTGGGAACTCTTCTACTACCATGTAGGAATCAAAGCAATTGAACCAATAGATATTCGGATACTGGAGATGTATATCCATAAAGGAGATTTCTTTGACGTATTCGGGATTTTGCTCCTCTTCATTCAAAGGGAGATTATTCGACCGCTTAATAGATTGAATAGATGAGTCAGGTCCCAATTTTGGATTATCTTCACGGTTCGGATTATCTTCACGGTTCGGATTATCTTCACGGTTCGGATTATCTTCACGGTTCGGATTATCTTCACGGTAGAGAAAAAAATCTTTAATTTGATTATTTGACAATTTATTGGGCTCCTTTATTATACCGTAAATGGTGTAAAGCCTCCGCGCCGGTTCTTTTGTCGGCAACAAGCTGCTACGTGAGGAAGGGATGTTAGGATCTGGCTGGAACAGAAGCACGGGGTCCCAGATGAAGCGCAACCCGAAGGGTCGAGTCGTCTCATGGAAGCGATTAAAGTGTGTTTCATATTCATTAGATGAGTCGCCGGATATTCCCAATTCTAGGAATTGCTCGCGTAACAACATATTATCCAACTGGTTTTCCATTCTTTCAATAAATTGTTCTCTCAAATGAATCGGATATTTTTCAAAACTAAATAGATATCCGCTTTTCTCACACGATTTACTTTTGTCACCCTTAATCCTATTGAATTCAAAATCTTTTTGGGGTATATAATTATAATTTTGGTAGAGGAGAATTAAATTATACAAATGATTGGGTTCAGATAATACCCTCGCCAACTCAAAAGCCCCGCCTCGCAGGAAACGGAGACGCCAAGCCTTATGGGACCAAGTGATCTCACGCGACAATCCCATCAGACCTGAGTTTATTAGTTTGGGTGATTGTTGCAGTTCGAAGTCGGTTCGACTGCTAAATCCCACCCTTCTCACAAATTGAGAAGAACGGCTTGTAGAGGTTACATCTAAACAAGACTTGGGTTTATCAATAGGAACGGAAAAGGAAAAACTGTTGCTGTGTTGACCTTCGTCTTTACAAATTCCCGAACGTGGGAAATTAGTCGATAGGTTTTCTAGTACACCGCAAGCTAGGTTCAAGTCATTCTCTACGAGTTTGTCGATAACAATGAAATTTTCTTTCTCTCTCATATCCATTTGGAGCGAATCGCGAGCTACTAATCCAGCTAGTATCCCTAGGGTATGCGAAAATAGAGTGAATTCATTAAATGTTGACTTAGTTATTGAAGGTTCCATATACCAGTTAGACAAATAATAAAATCGCACCTTTAACTCGTTACGACCAATATCTGTGAGATAAGTATTTGTCAAACTCTTCTTCGAAGTAGCTTCCGCTATCTCGTAGGAAAAAATATCCCATCCGGAACCGGATTCTATCCCATTGCTCATATCACTAGCAGTCGAATGTTGTCTATGCAAAGCTAATTCAATTGCGTTGCTACATATAATCTTACTCCTTTTGGAGGTACCTATCAATAATGCCTCGTTAGCGAGAAAGAATAAATCTCGTCTACTATAACCCGTAGTTCCAGACCCAATACCTTCAATAATAGGAAGGGGCGGATTAGCCTCCATTTTGCAACCTTTGATACGTAATAGGATTGATAATTCTTTATGACGTTGATACCCGTTGGATTTTCGAAAATTTATTAATTAGTTTAACCGGTTCGAAGCTATTGGAGCTGGATCTATCCTCGCAGGTACGTGAGTCGTAGCGATAACAACACTGTTGGAATTACCGCGCCTGTCACCAATACTTTTCAATATTTCGCAAAGTAAGAATTTGGGCTCAGCTTCTAGCTTATGATACGAACGAATAATATTCAATTCATGAATATCTTGAATCCATAGTGTACAAGGAGACATCTCTTTTGCCATTTTAAAAACGAGAATTATTCGATGTACGCTTTCTTTTGAAATGAAAGTTCCACGTGGATTATTATAAAAGGCTTCGTTGTATATCATCTTTTTCATTGGTAGTTTCACCACTGGAGAGTAGGAATCGAATGCTAAATCTCTAATAATGGAAGATCGGCCAGTTTCTATGGGTCCTACTAGTAAAATCCCTTTAGATGGGAATAATCCCGATTGATATGAGATAGGCATGTCATGACATGGCATATTTAGTAGACTGCCTACCCGTCTCGTTGTTGCTGAAAGTAAAATATTTCTCTCGGGTGCGAAAAAAGCCCACTTCTCCGCAGGATCCAACTTACGGATCTTATGACTCAATAGATCATTTTGCCATACTTGAAGTAAGTTTGCTAAAACATTAGATCTTTCTTGGATATAAGGTTCGTGAGAAATATTGTTGCCCAATAGATCATAATTGGAATTCAATTTCAACACATACCTATAAAGATTATTCTTCGTCACTAAATGTTCAGTCAGTGGTTCTTTCTTATCATCTAGGATATCGGAACTATCTCTATGAAATATCCATGAATCAAGTTCATTTTTAACAAAGACGAAAAAGAATATATTATTTATATAATTCAACAATCTATTCAAAGAATAGATTAATAGATCTCTCGTTGACATGTAGCTTGTCGAAGGGGAATACATTACCTCTTTTAAATAGGATCGACACGTTGGATCTGTCAAAAATTCAATAGTATTGAAACGTTTCCATAAATGAAAGGAATTGAAACCCGAAACAGCAGACAAGGGGTGTTTGAATAATGCAATAACGGTGAATACTGAAAGAATAAAGTAATAGAAGATAGACCTATTGGAAAATTGAGATATTGGCCATCCTCCCGAATGTAAAAGCTCGGCTTTATCAGGGATTTCTTCGAGAATAAGAAGACTTGTCTCGGATACTAGAGTATTGACAGAATCGTTGTCGAATCTCAATCCTAGGCTTTGCATTCTTTGGAGTAAATAGGCTTTCGCGCCATCTATTACATCCTCAGCAATTACTTTAGAAATCCTACTAAAATCATGAGTTAAGTCATAACTTAATTTAAGTACTATTTCTGGATATGTTTCTCTAATCAGATCGTAGAAGTATCTCCACCAGGTGGGGGTAAAAAACCAAGGTATATAATCTAGGAATAAGCTCCATTTTTCACCGATATTGTTTTTCCAAAAGATCCAAGAGATCTTATATCTAGTCAAATCTTTTAATAATTCATTGAAATTAATAAAATGGGATGAACGAGTAGCCTCTTTCCGGATAAATTGATCCGCGAAGTCCGTATCTTCGTGCGCAACCTCCTTTACAATCGATTCTGCTAGAGATCTCGATATCCCATCGTCGCATAATGGGAGTCTTAGCGACCAATAAGATGTTTTCATTTCCTCCGGTTCCCAAAAATACCTAATAGACAAATTCTTTTGATAGACCCGATCCAATACCAGATTCTTGGAGCGATATCGGGGTCGTCGATCTGACCATAAACCGGAGTTTTTTGACATCTCCTCCAAAGACACTCTATCGCTACTGCACAAATAGAAAAATGACTCTATCGTTTCACGAGGAGATGAGTTCAAACTCGCCAGTAACCTCTTCAGATCCGAAAGAGAATAGGAAAGTCCATCTGAATGAGTTACCAATGCTGTCGATTTATGCAGATTAAACAAAAGGAGTTGAATTGGTGTAAGTACGTGGCCAGTAACTTCCCCTGCTGCTTGTTTCGAGAAATTGGATGACAACGAATCCGACAGTTGGGGATGAATAAATGATATGGTCTTGGATGAGATAGCTTCATCTTCGGAGCCCGCATAGAAGTTTTCTAAGACGTCGAGATAACTACTGTTGCATTTCCCAATAAAAGGATTTCTTTTCATTTTCGGGATAAAGTTGCTTCCGGCACAGTTCCGTACAGGTGAGTCGTCTAGAGAGTTTAGTTTATTAACCTGATCATAAATGTATCTCGAAGTATTTCCACCAATATCTCTAGCTGAACCCCCCCCCCGATTTAAATCATGCAGAAACAGATTCCAGAATTGCTTCCCTGTAATGGAAAGAGCATTGCTTGAAAATCCTGCTCGGATGGGTTCGATGCGGGGCAACCCGATAGAAGTAGGATTCACTGCAGGTTCCAGCTCGGTCGAAGAGCCTACCGATTTCTCACTCACTAATAGCTTAGATTCAAGAAATAGACTCTTCTCTCTTTCAAGAATTGTTTTGAGCAAAAGCATCTTTTCGTTACTTGAATACTGCAATAAATAGATTAAAGAATTATAGATCATGAGATCTATCTTGTTGAATTCCTCGAGACCGACAGTTAGATCAGTGAACTTATTCAATCTTTCAATGCAATAATCAATGGTATATATCAAAGCTTTCTGGCAAGTAGGCTTAGCAACAATCACTTTATAAAGAAAAAAAACATTGAGAAATCGATGAGAATCTTTTTCGTTCTGTTGATTCTTATTACCGAGACTGACACTACTATTACTTAGGGATTTGTTTCTTATTATTGATACACGGCAAATTGATTTATCCAAATCATATTTTAATACTTTCCCGGCAGGGGAAAGAGACGAATCCCCGATCGTATTGAGCCAGCTATGCGCGTTTGACTGAACATTTTTACACTTATCAATCTGATTGGTACTATATTCGTTCAATAGGCGCTCTACGTTATCTTTCCATTTTAACACCATTTCTTCAGTTGCAATTCTTGTTACATCGGCGTACTCCCCGCTCCTCGTCCAGACAGCTAATCTATATTTGATTTGGAAGAGATATTGAGTAGATAATGCGCAGAAATAGTCATAGAAAAGAAACATGTATGTTGAGTAGAGAGATATGATTCTATTTCTTCCATACAATCTAACTAAAGAATATATTGAATGTATGTGACCTTTTTCTTTCAATTAGTTTAAAAAAGTAGTATTTTCACTTCGATTACTTATCTTTCTTTTTCTAGGTATACCTAAAGGTATTTGAAAATAGTTTGGGATAATCTCATCGAGGTTGAGGCGTCTGCCACCCGCTAGCCCAAGTCTTTTGCCATATATTCCAGTAAGCGATATGTCACCCCTCGTTTTCAACGGAAACCCTTTCCCAGATTTAACGCTATTACTGACGTCAATAGCTATTGCTCCATTAAAAATCAGATTTGATCTCTCAATTATCGATAGAAACTTGGTGAGTCGATTTATTACTTCATTTTTCCTTTTTGAATAAGTGTGTAGGATGGGAAATCCTTCTCCATTTCTGTCACAATCTAATCCGGATATGCAGCCACGAAACGGCATCATCTTTTCACAAAACGTGAATGAAGACAAGTTGGAAAAAGCTTCTCGCTCAAAATGAAACCCCGATGTATCCCCCCGGTGATCTGCTGAATATCCGGATTCAAGTGATGGCCTGTCATGGGAGTTTAATACTGCGGGACCCAATGAGTCGTTTCCCAATTGTGTCGCTTGTAATCGATTCAGATCTCGCTTGTTGCGATTTTTCCAAAAGAATAACGAATCAGAATTACTTTGGTTGTTTTTAAACACTGATAAATATTTATAGAATTTGAAAAACCCACTTGAATTTTGTAAACACTTATCCCCACAAAACCTAAAGAATACTTGAATCCCCTCAGTCTCATCCTTGTTGGATATAGCAAGGAGTGAATCCCTCACTATGCATGCCTTCCATCTACCGCAAACTAGATGAGTCATCGCATCATAACAAACTTGCTTCTCTTTTTTCGCTGAACCTGCAGAAATATCTTCGTTCAAACTTAAGTAGTGGGAAAAAAGTACTTCCCTCTTTCCATTCTTTTCAACAGATAAAGATCTTTCGAATCGGGGAAAGCAGTTGCAGGAAAAGTTACCAGAATTCTCTGCCTGCTCCTTGATCACTCCGTCACCCCCATTAATGATTTCCGCTACTATAAAACTTCTCCCGATCGACCTTTTGTCACTCAGACAATGCATAGATATTGGTATTGTTAACAACATCAGCATCTCCAAGTTGATGCCGCTATCTCCTTTTAGTGAATTACGCAGATTGCGTAAAAATAGTGAACTCAGAAATCACAAGTCAGAGAATCTGATAAAGGGTTCATAGTTGGAAGATGGACTAATGAAAAATCCTTTGAGATGTTGATTTTTCAATGATTTGAAGAAGTGGTCTAACAGACTGACTCCTACTAACTCTGAGATTTCAGATGAAAAATATGGACTTCCCGCTCTTTTTTTTGCCATCTTTTTTACCTTTCTTTCTCTTTTCACATTAATTCTACGCGATAGACACTTTCTATTTCCCACATTTATTATACCAATAATTTCGGTAAATTCAAGATGGGATGAGAGAGAGATCTCAAAGGAAATAGTGATTTCTGTGAAGAGTCGTATCCAAAACTGTAATTAGATCGGGAATTCTCAACTGTTCTTGTCGAAGAGACTCCCACATATTTTAACCAGCGACCGTAATCAGTCTTCTTTGTTCCATAGCAGAGCGATAGGATTGAATTACCCAATTGGATGGGCGAACGACGGGGATTGAACCCGCGCGTGATGGATCCACAATCCATTGCCTTGATCCACTTGGCTACGTCCGCCCCCTTTGTTGATTTAGCTGCCCCCCCCCCTGCCTGCCGGACGGGAACGAAATCTATCTGTTAAGAAAGATAGATAGGTTCTTCGATTGGTAGACATACATATTAACTGTATGTATATAACAAGACAATAGGAAATATTTGAAATGAGGAATACACTCTCACATCCTTTTCTACAAAAGGGGTGATGGATTGCGATCATTCCGCAAATCGGAGTAGATTACGAAGTAATCTAGTAAATCCCAGAGGGATATTCCAAATGCTTTTCAAAATTCAAGGTTAGATACTTAGAATTATAAAATTGTGACAAGCTGTTATCCTCTTTCCCATACGTTCTATCGCACAAACCTCTACTTCATTGGACACCAAATCTCCCCCTCTGAAGGTGAGAGATCTGGTATCCACTTGTGCTGCATAACCAGACGGATATTATCCGTTTATAGAAGGAGCTTCAACGGAAGCCAAGTCTAGAGGGAAGTTATGAGCATTACGTTCATGCATGACTTCCATACCTAGGTTAGCACGGTTTATGATATCAGCCCAGGTGTTTATAACGCGACCTTGGCTGTCAACCACGGATTGGTTGAAGTTAAAACCATTCAAGTTGAAAGCCATGGTGCTAATTCCTAAAGCGGTAAACCAGATACCTACTACAGGCCAAGCAGCTAAAAAGAAGTGTAGAGAACGAGAATTGTTGAAGCTAGCATATTGGAAGATCAGACGACCAAAGTAGCCATGAGCAGCTACGATATTGTAGGTTTCTTCTTCTTGACCGAACTTATAACCTGCATTAGCAGACTCATTCTCAGTTGTTTCTCTGATCAAACTAGAAGTTACCAAAGAACCATGCATAGCACTGAATAGAGAGCCGCCGAATACGCCAGCTACACCCAACATGTGGAAGGGATGCATAAGGATATTGTGCTCAGCCTGGAAGACGATCATGAAGTTGAAAGTACCAGAAATGCCTAGAGGCATACCGTCAGAGAAACTTCCTTGACCAATTGGGTAGATCAAGAAAACGGCGGCAGCAGCTGCGACAGGAGCTGAGTATGCAACAGCAATCCAAGGACGCATACCTAAACGGAAGCTTAGTTCCCATTCGCGACCCATGTAGCAAGCTACACCAAGTAGGAAGTGAAGAACGATAAGTTCGTAAGGGCCACCATTGTAAAGCCATTCATCGACAGAAGCTGCTTCCCAGATTGGGTAGAAATGTAACCCAATAGCTGCAGAAGTAGGGATGATAGCACCAGAGATAATGTTGTTACCGTATAACAAAGAACCAGAAACAGGTTCGCGAATACCATCAATATCTACAGGAGGAGCTGCGACAAAAGCAATGATGAATACAGAGGTTGCGGTTAGCAAGGTAGGAATCATCAAGACACCGAACCATCCGATGTAAAGACGGTTTTCGGTGCTGGTGATCCAGTCGCAGAAGCGACCCCATAAGCTTGCGCTTTCGCGTCGTTCTAAAGTTGCGGTCATGATAATTTTTGGTTTCCAAGAAATAATTAGTGATTCCCCAGGCTAGTAAGCCTGTTAACTTGTAATATATCACAGAAACCTATCTGTGTCAACCGAAATTCAATGAGTTCCCAAATCTATTGGATATCGGGGCTTCTTCTCGATATCTAAAACAATCTTTATTCATCGCTTTACAGCAAGGCTTTCCTTTTGAAAAAGGAGAATTAGATTTTCGCTCTATATTTTTGCTCTATGCGGTATCCGGTGCGCGCATAAATCAGATTCAGTCTCTGAAAAACTGATAATGCGTCAAGCCTTTTTGCGAGACACTTCACAACTCTGGATTGCCCCCCCCGAAAAACGCTTGATTTAATAGGAGTATAATAATTAACGAGCTAGAAAGGGAGGGGTTGTCAATCCCCACTTGTAGCTTAGACACCCGGTATTCGTCGTTCATTCACGACCCACCCAACCGTTTAGTCGTAGTATTCTTTGATTCCCCGAAAGAAAGGTTGTGCCCCGGTTCCAATCCACAACGGGAAATTTGTGGATTGGAACGAATTTGAAACTAACGAAAATGAGCGAAAGCTTTGTTCGCTTCCGCAACTTTATGAGTCTCCTCTTTCTTTCGTATGGCACTACCGGAATTCCTTGCGGCATCCATTGATTCATCGCTCAATCTTAAAGCCATACTTCGACCTGAGCGTTTTCGACACGCGATTAATGACCACCGGATAGCCGAAGCTTTTCCCTCTGCCGGTACTACTTCAACGGGGACTCGATAAGTTGATCCACCTACACGTTTGGTTTCTGTTACTACATCGGGAGTTACCTTGCGCACTGCTTGTCGCAGAATAGACAGTGGGTTCTTATTTGTCCTTTACCTAATCCGCTTCATAGCCTGGTGGAAGATCTGATAAGCCAGTGATTTTTTGCCATTTTTCAGGATATGATCAACTAGCATATTTACTAATCGATTACGATAAATTGGATCTGATTCGATATTTTTCTTTCTGTTCACTACACTGCTCCGATGTAACGCGAGTTTACAAATATAAATCTGTCAGATTTGAATCAATTCTTTTATTTCAATTGTATCTTAAGCTACTATTTTGGCTTTTTCACCCCATATTGTAGGGTGGATCCACCGATTAGTCGGGGATCTCCCTCCAAACTGCACGTGCGACTTTCATCGAATACAGCTTTCCACATGATTGAATAGAAACTATTCAAAATCTTTTGAACCATTTCTTTATTTAAGGTGCAAATCATATTTACCCATGGCACATTGGGTATCCGTTTTTCCCTATTCCACGGATAGGATAAGTCAAAGTCTTCTAGACATACAAGGAAAAAAAATCTTGCAATTCAGTTGTCTTACTAGTAATGTCCGTAGGTTTCTCAATCCAATCAGTGGATGTACATAAAGCTTTCACCGAATCTACGTAGTCGTAATCTAAACCTGTTCCAAGAGGGAGAGACGTCCTAACATTTTCCAGGTGAGAGTTCAGGTCAAACTCAATTTGCTGGAATAGAACACCTTAGACACCAAGTTGTTTCATAGAAATAGATAGATAATAAGAGATTTCTATCAATCTCTGTAGTAGCAGGCTTCAGTCCCCTGGCAATGCTGGGTCGGCTACACATTTAACATATCAGAACAACTGATACGGAATCATTGCAATGATACAAGTTATGACAATGTTCTGCAACGCACTAGAACGCCCTTTTTTACGATCCTTCACCCCTACAGCATCTAAAGTTCCTCTAACAATGTGATACCTAACGCCGGGTAGGTCTTTGACCCTCCCGCCTCTTACGAGGACCACCGAATGTTCCTGCAAATTATGGCCAATACCTGGTATGTAAGCCGTTACCTCAAACTTGGAGGTTAGTCGAACTCTCGCGACTTTACGTAGGGCAGAGTTGGGTTTTTTTGGTGTAGTCGTGGAATAGTCGACAGCTCTAATGTCACTATACAGAACCGTACGTGAGATTCTCACCTCATACGGCTCCTCGTCATTCAATTACTCCTGGTGGGAAGAAAAGAAGCCCAGAAATTCTCCCAATTGTTTCCAACTAAAAACGCAAAAGAGTTTACAAAAGAAAAAAGAAAGAATTAAATCCTCTTCAATCCATTTTTAAGACTTCGGCTTTGCGACCTACTCATTCCCCAGATCCCTCAACTCAGGTAGAAAGATGAGAAATCTATCAAATTGATAGGTAGATTTGTTAACGAGTTCCCAGTTTTCGTGCAAGTACTATGATGCGGATTGAGTATGGAGAAGATTGACGAGTCGGTATCGGCTTATCCGTATCATTAATCCTTTTTTGATAAGGAATTCGTTTTGAAATGAAGACAGTTTTGATATATCACTCTCGTTCTTTATTTTGTTTTGACGAGGCTACCTGAAGAGGATCCGGCAACCTAACGCTAACGAAGTATTCTAATCATTAGGTGAGCCAAAATCCTGAATACATAGCATCCGCCTACTACCTGGGGAGTTTATTAGCGACGACGACGCCGAAGTGGCGGTGAAAAAGAGAACCAAGGCTCCATACAGACAAAAAAGAAATAAGAAGAAGTTAAGGTTAGTAGGTTATTCGTTTAATCGATTGCGGCTTAGTCAGCCTGTTCCGTCACGAGCCACTGGTCAAGTCCCGCTGCACCCCTCCTCCGCGAACCAAATAAGAAATATGGGTCTCGCAGAGACGGGATTGTACCACAAGAGTTTGGGGAGGTCAACCCT